AATATTCAAATGATTATTCATCGAATGACTATTATTGTATTTTCATTCAAATAGGAGGGCGGGAAGGCTCTATGGAAAAATGGCGGTTCAATTCGATGTTGTTTAAGGAGGAGTTAGAACACGGGTGCGGGTTAAGTAAATCACTAGAGGGTATTCGACCCGTTGGAAATACAAATGGGGGTGAAGACCCTGTTATAAATAACATGATTCATGGTTGGATTGATAGTGACAGCTCTAATAATATTGATCCTTTATTTGGTGTCAGCAACATTCGGAGTTTGATCTGTGATGACACTTTTTTAGTTAAGGATAGTAATGGTGAAAATTATTCCATATATTTGGATATTGAAAATTTTATTTTTGAGGTTGAAGACGATCGTTCTTTTTTGAGTGAATTGGGCGGTTTTTTTTCTAGTTGCCTAAATTATAGTTATCCGAATGATGGACCTAAGAGTGACAATCACTACTACAATCGTTACATGTATGATACTCAATATAGTTGGAATAATCACATTACTAGTTGCATTGAGAGTTATCTTCGTTCTGAAATCCATATTGATAGTTACATTTCAAGCGGTAGTGACAATTACAGTAAGAATTACATTTATAGTTACATTTGTAGTGAAAGCGTAAATAGTATTGACAGTGATAGTTTCATCAGTATACAAACTAGCGCAAGTGGAAGTGATCTCGATATAAGTACAAAATACAGGAATTTGTGGGTTCAATGCGAAAATTGTTATGGATTAAATTATAAGAAATTTTTTAGGTTAAAACGGAATATTTGTGAACAATGTGGATATCATTTGAAAATGAGTAGTTCAGAAAGAATCGAACTTTTGATTGATCCAGGCACTTGGGATGCTATGGATGAGGACATGGTTTCGGTGGACCCCATTGAATTTCATTCGGAGCAGGAGCCTTATAAAGATCGTATTGATTCTTATCAAAAAAAGACAGGGTTAACTGAGGCTGTTCAAACAGGCATAGGTCAATTAAACGGTATTTCCATCGCAATTGGGATTATGGATTTTCAGTTTATGGGGGGCAGTATGGGATCCGTAGTAGGCGAGAAAATCACCCGTTTGATCGAATATGCTACTAATAGATCTCTACCCCTTATTATAGTGTGTGCTTCGGGGGGAGCCCGCATGCAAGAAGGAAGTTTGAGCTTGATGCAAATGGCTAAAATATCTTCAGCTTTATATGATTATCAATCAAATAAAAAGTTATTCTACGTATCAATCCTTACATCTCCTACAACCGGTGGGGTGACTGCCAGTTTTGGTATGTTAGGAGATATCATTATTGCCGAACCTAATGCTTACATTGCATTTGCAGGTAAAAGAGTAATTGAACAAACATTGAATAAGACAGTACCTGATGGGTCACAAGAAGCTGAGTATTTATTCCATAAGGGCTTATTCGACCCAATCGTACCACGTAATCCTTTAAAGGGTGTTCTGAGTGAGTTATTTCAGCTTCACGGTTTCTGTCCTTTGAATCAAAATTGAATCAAGTAGATCATTTAATTCTGTTTTTTTTATTTGAAGTTTACAAGTATTTAGTTTCCATTTTATTTAGTTTATGGTAATCAAAGTGAAAATCAAAAATAATAAGCACGGAGTTTTACTTGAGGTTATAAAATACAATTGTATAACGGATCATAAGTTGTTGATAATCACTTTTCTTATTTGCTACAGATCCATTTTATTTCTACCTATATAATGCATGATTAGTAATCGGGAAGGCTCTATCAATAGGATAAAAGAGTTAATTTTTCTCCTAAATTAGGAAAAATTCATGTTATTTTATTACATTACGTATTTATTATATTATAGATATAATTATTCTCCAAGTAAGAACCTTTTTTGGTATTTATTAGAAGATAAGTATAAGAGAACAATAATAATAAATATATATTATATAAAAGTGAATAGGTACACTTATTTAGTTCTACGTTTCTTGTACCTATTATTATATACTGATAATAGATATACTTATCATAAGATATCTTTATAACAGGTACAAAATATTAAATCGAGGTATCCATTCTATGACAACTTTCAACTTACCCTCTTTTTTTGTGCCTTTAGTGGGTCTAGTATTTCCAGCAATTGCAATGGCTTCCCTATCTCTTCATGTTCAAAAAAACAAGATTATCTAGATTCGACGGGACCAAATCTCGTTCATTTTTTTTTTTTCAAGACTCGGACTTGGGTCATAATACAGATATCTATTTAAATTTATCTATCTATTTAGTGGACATAGGATACAACATGTGGATTCTTCCGAACACAAATGAAAGAGCTAGTATGCGCGTGGAAACATCATGGGATGATATATGGGGATAAATAGATTATATATTCAAAAGGGGGTCCGCAGATGTATGAAATGGAAAGTAAAAATATCTCTATGTATGTAGATATCTATAGTGGGATTATATGAGGGGGATCCTTTTTTATATCTAAGCGATTCGATGAATTACTCCTAATGGTTCACATCATAATAAGAGTGCTAGTTGATAAGAGTTGCTTCAGGAACAAAAAAAGAAAGTCAAATTTTGGTTATTCTCTAAATTTCAATAAAATTAAACAACTGGATCTAGTATGAACTGGCGATCAGAACATATATGGATAGAACTTATAATGGGGTCTCGAAAAACAAGTAATTTATGTTGGGCCTGTATCCTTTTTTTAGGTTCACTGGGATTCTTATTGGTTGGAACTTCTAGTTACCTTGGTAGGAATCTGATATCCTTATTTCCTTCTCAGCAAATCCTTTTTTTCCCACAAGGGATCGTGATGTCTTTCTATGGGATCGCGGGTATGTTCATTAGCTCCTATTTGTGGTGCACAATTTCGTGGAATGTGGGTAGTGGTTATGATAGATTCGATAGAAAAAAAGGAATAGTGTGTATTTTTCGTTGGGGATTCCCTGGAAGAAATCGTCGAATCTTTCTTCGATTCCTTATGAGAGATATTCAGTCGATTAGAATAGAGGTTAAAGAAGGTATTTATTCCCGGCGTGTACTTTATATGGAAATCAGAGGCCAGGGTGCCATTCCTTTGACTCGTACTGATGAGAATTTGACTCCACGAGAAATTGAACAAAAGGCTGCGGAATTGGCCTATTTTTTGCGCGTACCAATTGAAGTATTTTGAAATGAATTGAAGAATGAATGCTTTCGCAGCATTGAGTTCTGTTTTGTTTTTTCAGGTCGCTCATTCGAGCAAAAGCAGACGCGTGTGAAACAACCAGAAAACAGAAAACAAAGCGCTTTTTCCACCAAAAGTTTTTGATGGATTGTATATGGAAATCAACTCCATTTTTTCATACTCGTAACAAGTATACTAAGTATGGATTCATCATATATATCCGAAAAACTAAGACTATATATATACTTCATATTTTTGGGGTCCAATATTTTTTAATTGATATGTTAGATATAGATGGATCATATCTTGTAATTCAATTCTGTTTTTGTTTTGTCTCGAAATTCGAAAAATATGCATTTCTTGACTTGAAGTGGCTCGTTAGGGCATTCAGCGAAAGGATACAATTGCTTCGAATGAAGACATAATAAAAAAAATATTGTTTCCAGATCTAAGGATTAGCCCTTTAATTAAATTAAATAAAATAAAGGGGGTCTGTGGATTCAATACCCTGTTTGTTATAGAACTCATGTTTCATGGAAATATCAGATTGGATAGAATCGAGGAATGAGGTGGTTTCATTAACAATTCACAGATTAAAAATGCCAAAAAAGAAAGCATTCAACCCCCTTCTATATCTTACATCTATAGTTTTTTTGCCCTGGTGGATTTCTTTCTCATTTAATAAAAGTATGGAATCTTTGGTTACTAATTGGTGGAATGCTGGGCAATCCGAAGTTTTTTTGAATAATATTCAAGAAAAGAACGTTCTGGAAAAATTCATAGAATTAGAAGAACTCTTCCTTTTGGACGAAATGATAAAGGAGTACCCCGATACACATATACAAAAGCTTCATATAGGAATACACAAAGAAACGATCCAATTGGTCAAAATGTACAATGAGGATCATATCCATACCATTTTACATTTTTCGACAAATATAATAAGCTTCGCTATTCTAAGTGGTTATTCTATTCTGGGTAATGAAGAACTTAGTATTATTAATTCTTGGGTTCGGAAATTTATCTATAACTTAAGCGACACAATAAAAGCTTTTTCTATTCTTTTATTAACGGATTTATGTATTGGATTCCACTCGCCTCATGGTTGGGAACTAATGATTGGTTCTGTCTACAAGGATTTTGGATTTTATCATAATAATCAAATTATATCTGGTCTTGTTTCCACCTTTCCAGTCATTCTAGATACAATTTTAAAATATTGGATCTTCCGTTATTTAAATCGTGTATCTCCGTCACTTGTAGTCATTTATCATTCAATGAATGACTAAAAATGATCTACTGATATAAATTATAAATCTAATCATCATTTTTTTTTTTACTTCGTACATAAACAAACCATTCAAAATGTTACTTATTTTTTAAGTTTCTACCGATCCGGGAAATGACTCCTGGATCCCAGTAAAATAGCAGAATCGTGGATAGGGAACTCTACTAGCAACCTACCCAATTTATTGTAGAAATTTTCGGGATCAATGATTGGACCATGCAAAATAGAAATATCTTTTCTTGGATAAAGGAACAGATGACTCGATCCATTTTCGTATCGGTCATTATATTTATATATGTAATAACTTGGACATCTATTTCACACGCATATCCCATTTTTGCACAACAGGGTTATGAGAATCCACGAGAAGCTACTGGGCGTATTGTATGCGCCAATTGTCATTTAGCCAATAAGCCCGTGGATATTGAGGTTCCACAAGCGGTACTTCCGGATACTGTATTTGAAGCAGTTGTTAGAATTCCCTATGATATCCAACTGAAACAGGTTCTTTCTAATGGGAAACGGGGATCTTTGAATGTGGGGGCTGTTCTTAT